GGGAAGAACTTGCATCAGTATTTCAATTTCAATTCAAACATGGGTTTGATTCACACTCCATATTCTGAGAAATATTTACCATCCAAAAAGAGGAAAAAACGGAGTCTTTGTCTAAAGAAATGCGTTGAGAAACGGCAGATGTATAGAACCTTTCGACGAGATAGTGCTTTTTCAAATCTCTCAAAATGGAATCTGTTCCAAACATATATGCCATGGTTCCTTACTTCGACAGGGTGCAAATATCTAAATTTAACCCTTTTAGATACTTTTTCAGGCCTATTGCCGATACTAAGTAGCAGTCAAAAATTTGTATCCATTTTTCATGATATTATGCATGGCTCAGATATATCACGGCCAATTCTTCAGAATAAATTGTGGAAGAATCGCCCACAATGGAATCTGATAAGTGAGATTTCGAGTAAGTGTTTACATGATCTTCTTCTGTCCGAAGAAATGATTCGTCGAAATAATGAGTCACCCGTTCCATTGAACTGGGCACATCTGAGATCACCAAATGCTCGGGAGTTACTCTATTCAATCCTTTTCCTTCTTCTTGTTGTTGGATATCTCGTTCGTACACATCTTCTCTTTGTTTCCCGAGCCTCTAGTGAGTTACAGACAGAGTTCGAAAAGATCAAATCTTTGATGATTCCATCATACATGATTGAGTTGCGAAAACTTCTGGATGGGTATCCTACATCTGAACTGAATTCTTTCTGGTTAAAGAATCTCTTTCTAGTTGCTCTGAAACAATTAGGAGATTCTCTAGAAGAAATACGGGGTTCTGCTTCTGGCGGCAAATCAATACGTTCTAAGAAGAAATATTTGAATAGAAATCTCATCGATATCATGGATCTCATAAGTATCATACCAAATCCCATCAATCGAATCACTTTTTCGAGAAATACGAGACATCTAAGTCGTACAAGTAAAGAGATCTATTCATTGATACGAAAAAGAAAAAACGTGAACGGTGGTTGGATTGATGATAAAATAGAATCCTGGGTCGCGAACAGTGATTCGATTGATGATGAAGAAGAAAGAGAATTCTTGGTTCAGTTCTCCACCTTAACGACAGAAAAAAGGATTGATCAAATTCTATTGAGTCTGACTCATAGTGATCATTTATCAAAGAATGATTCTGGTTATCAAATGATTGAACAACCGGGATCAGTTTACTTACGATACTTAGTTGACATTCATAAAAAGAATCTAATGAATTATGAGTTCAATAGATCCTGTTTAGCAGAAAGACGGATATTCCTTGCTCATTATCAGACAATCACTTATTCACAAACCTCGTGTGGGGCTAATCGTTTTCATTTCCCATCTCATGGAAAACCCTTTTCGCTCCGCTTAGCCCTATCCCCCTCTAGGGGTATTTTAGTGATAGGTTCTATAGGAACTGGACGATCCTATTTGGTCAAATACCTAGCGACAAACTCCTATGTTCCTTTCATTACGGTATTTCCGAACAAGTTCCTGGATAACAGGCCTAAGGGTTATCGTTATCGTATTGATGATATCAATATTGATGATATCCATATTGATGATAGTGACGATATTGATGATAGTGAGGATATCGATGATGACCTTGATACGGAGCTGCTAACTATGACGAATGCGCTAACTATGTATATGACGCCGAAAATAGACCGATTTGATATCACCCTTCGATTCGAATTAGCAAAAGCAATGTCTCCTTGCATAATATGGATTCCAAACATTCATGATCTGTATGCGAATGAGTCGAATTACTTATCCCTCGGTCTATTAGTGAACCATCTCTCCAGGGATTGTGAAAGATGCTCCACTAGAAATATTCTTGTTATTGCTTCGACTCATATTCCCAGAAAAGTGGATCCTGCTCTAATAGCTCCGAATAAATCAAATACATGCATTAAGATACGAAGGCTTCTTATTCCACAACAACGAAAGCACTTTTTCACTCTTTCATATACTAGGGGATTTCACTTGGAAAATAAAATGTTCCATACTAATGGATTCGGGTCCATAACCATGGGTTCCAATGCACGAGATCTTGTAGCACTTACCAATGAGGCCCTATCAATTAGTATTACACAGAAGAAATCCATTATAGACACTAATACAATTAGATCCGCTCTTCATAAAAAAACTTGGGATTTGCGAGCCCATGTAAGATCGGTTCAGGATCATGGGATCCTTTTCTATCAGATAGGAAGGGCTGTTGCACAAAATGTACTTCTAAGTAATTGCCTCATAGATCCTATATCTATCTATATGAAGAAGAACTTGTGTAAGGAAGGGGATTCTTATTTGTACAAATGGTACTTCGAGCTTGGAACGAGCATGAAGAAATTAACGATACTTCTTTATCTTTTGAGTTGTTCTGCCGGATCGGTCGCTCAAGATCTTTGGTCTCCACCCGGACCCGATGAAAAAAATGGGAACGCTTCTTATGGATTCGTTGAGAATGATTCTGATCTAGTTCATGGCCTATTAGAAGTAGAAGGCGCTC